GATAGGAGGATACTCTGGATCGGAATCGGGGGGAGTACTTCTTCATCATTTCTACCAACTTAAAGTTCCAATTAGAATTCCTTTTATGCTTATGCACAGAAAAATCCTGTTGAATAACTGACATAATCTCTATTACGAATCCTTTGTGTACCTTGGTGTTCCTAACTATCCACCTCTTTTGCGAATTCGCCATTAGGGTAATACATGTATGGTAATAGATAGTAAAAAACCCATATAGTTGATCTTTTGCACCCGCTTCAAGCCATGATCACTAATTAACCAATCTTGGGGTAAACAGTTTCTAATATTTATGTTTACTTTCACTTCACTCTTGTACATAGAAAATGAGATTCAATCTTTTTACTGCAAATTTAGAAGCTGTTTCTTTCACTCATATAACTATCTGGTTTAGTTCATCAACCCGAATGATGAATCAAAAATAAAAATATATTCAACTCAGCAAAGGCCCTTTCTAGAAAGAAAAGAAGTAGGATCAATTTTATGTCTCAACGAATCACACGTAGAGATATTGATAACACACATAGAGTTAATGGGATTTCATAACTAATTGATTGAGCAGCAGCTCGTAAACCGCCTAAAAAGGAATATTTATTATTTGATCCATATCCTGACATAAGAAGTCCAATGGGAGCAATACTTGAAATTGCAATCCATAAAAAAACACCGATACTGAGATCAGCTAGAACAAGATGATAGCCAAAAGGAATTACTAAATAACTTAGTAGAATCGATATGACTGCGATGGATGGTCCGATACTGAATAAACGAATATCTCCTCGAGATGGCAGAAGATTCTCTTTGAAAAGTAATTTTGTACCATCTGCTAGAGCTTGAAGAATTCCAAAAGGACCGGCGTATTCAGGTCCAATACGTTGTTGTATCCCTGCAGATATTTCTCTTTCTAACCAAACAATTACTAGTACACCTATTGTGATTCCTAATACAAGACTGAAAATAGGAACAAGCATCCATATGATCCCATCGACTTCTTTTAAGGATTCCAATCTCGAAAAAGAATTGATAGCTTGTACTTCTGTTGTATCAATTATCATTTTAACGATCAACTTCTCCCATAATGATATCTATGCTACCTAATATCGTCATAATATCAGCCAATTTCATCCTTTTAACTAGCTGAGGAAGAATTTGCAAATTGATAAAACCCGGTGGTCGGATTTTCCATCTCCAAGGAAAAACACTCTTATCTCCTATCAGAAAAATTCCCAATTCTCCTTTTGGGGCTTCAACTCTCACATAAAGTTCTTGCTTCGACAATTCAAAAGTCGGAGAAGGTTTTTTACTAATAAATCGATAGTCAAAATCATTCCATTTCGGATCTCTTAGTGTATCAAAGCGTCGGATTTCTAAATTCTCATAGGGCCCCCCCGGAATTCCTTCTAGAGCCTGTTGAATCATTTTTATGGATTCTGCCATTTCATTGATTCTTACTAAATAACGAGCTAATGAATCCCCTTCTTTTTGCCATTGGACTTCCCAATCGAACTCGTCGTAACACTCATACTGATCAACTTTACGAAGATCCCATTGTATTCCGGAAGCTCGTAGCATTGGTCCCGATAAACCCCAATTTATTGCCTCCGTTCCGCCAATAATGCCTACTCCTTCAACTCGTTTTAAAAAAATAGGATTGCGTGTAATAAGATTTTGATATTCAGCAACCTCTGTTAAAAAATAATCGCAAAAATCCAAACATTTATCTATCCATCCATGAGGTAAATCAGCAGCTACCCCTCCGATACGAAAAAAATTATGCATCATTCGCATACCGGTGGCAGCTTCGAATAGGTCATATATCAATTCTCTTTCTCGAAAAATATAGAAGAAAGGGGTCTGTGCCCCAATATCTGCCATAAAAGGGCCAAGCCATAACAAATGCGAAGCTATACGACTTAACTCCAGCATAATGACTCTGATATAGCTGGCCCTTTTAGGTACTTGAATATTGCCTAACTGCTCCGGTGCATTTACCGTTATTGCTTCTGTGAACATAGTAGCTAAATAATCCCAACGTGTTACATAAGGCAAATATTGTATAATTGTTCGGTTTTCCGCAATTTTTTCCATACCTCTATGTAAATAACCCAATACTGGTTCACAGTCAATAACATCTTCTCCATCTAGAGTAACAATGAGTCGAAGAACACCATGCATTGATGGGTGGTGAGGACCCATATTGACTATCATGAGGTCTTTTCTTGTAACTGGCGTAGTCATAGGTTTTTTCCCGATTCATTCTTCCATGAATTGCTGAAAGCGAAAAGAAGTTCATTACATTCCAATTGAAGCGAATAATTCAAACCAACTCTTCAAATTAATCAGCTTTTGTTTCTCGAATATTCAACTGACCAATTAATTCTTTATAACGTATTCTGTTTTTGTTTGACAAATAAGCCAGCAGCCGTTGACGTTTTCCCAGAATTTTTAGCAGGCCTCTCTGAGACGAATAGTCCTTTTTGTGCAATTTCAAATGTAAAGTAAGTTTCCGTATCTTATTGGTGAAATTAACTACTTGAAATTCAGCGGACCCTCTGTTTTCTTTGTTTTCCTCTTGCAAAATAATTGAAACGAATGCATCTTTTAGCATAAAAGAATTTCCCCCTCCCCCTTTTACAGAACAGATATGAATTTGATTGATCAGTAATAATAATACCGGCTATTTTAATGTAGTATACACAAGAATTTTAATTTCTTTATGGATTGCTTATTTTATCAATTAATATGAATCAATCCAATTTTGAATTTGATTCGGATAGGGATATAAAAAGAGGGTTTTTACACTCACAAAAGTGAATAACTGAAACCTAAAATTACGAAGATTTCCTTGATGCATTTGTAGATCTAATTGATACGTCATTGACTTAGTATCGTAGCATTTTATATGAAACTGGGATGTAAGACAAGGCATATGTTACGCCGTTTTGTTTACTTTCATAATACCCTATAATTAGAATTATAGGGTATTGTTCGAGTAAGTCTTGAATGAGCCCTTTGAAAGCTTGATACAAGGGAATATAGAGAAAGAATGTACCGTCAACGAATTTTGAATCGTGGATACATATATATCCTTAACATGCTGAAACGACTCCCATTATTGGTATCAAACCAATAACGATTCATACAAGCTAAATCTTCTAATCGATAATTAGGCCAAAGAAAGAACTTGAATTTCATTAAGAATTTCATTAATTTTTTTTGATTTCTACCAAGATGTTTACTTTTATTCAAAAATAAACCCCAGTTTCTTATCTTAGGCTCGGTGCAAAGTATTGGATTTTTATCCACACCATTCCTATTCTTTAAGTTGAAAGAAATTAGAATTCTCAACTCTCTACGACGTCTAGATGATAAAATAGTTTCGGGAACAAGAAAATCATAATGATTTTTCTTTCTATTTCCTGTTCTTCTTTGATGGCTAAGATATCTTTGGTTTCGGTATTTTTGATTAATTTCTTGCTTACTTTGATCAACCAACGAAATGCGTATGGTCTGATACATAATAATTTGGCTATAAGTTCCTAGATATAGACGATTTGATTCGAGAATCACTACCTCAAGTTGCGCCAGTTCATCCATCTCTAGTGTAGTTTCATAGTGAATGAGATGTTGATTTATACTCAATAGGTGATTTCTCAGATAGGTTATCACCCAGCTGTTCATTTTTTTGTAATTTAGATTCCACTCTAGCTGGGCTGAAAATCGTTGCATTAGTCCGGGTATTGTTTTCCCCACAAAATAATTGTACCATTTCAATTGAAAAAGCCAATACTGAGCTAAACCGGGGGTTCTTATTCTTCCTCTAAACGCTTCGCCACCTATTTTCATGTACAAGTCCTCAGAAGGTGTTTCTATAATTTCTGTTCCTGTCCTTGATACAAGAAGTCTTTTTTCAATGGGTATAACATCCCAATTTTTTTGAGTTTGAATCTCTTTATTAGTTTCACTAAAACTAATAGGGAAAGACAAATTTCCAAGAAAAAGTGGACTTGGTATAATCCATGGTTTCACTTTATATGCAGTATAAAGTAGCACATGTTCTGGGAAGAACCAAGGTTCGCAGTCCAAATTTGTTACGGGGTTACTTAGTCTTTCTTTATCTATTTTTATCCAATCAAAAAAGATTTCTTTGGAATTGGGTGGATTGATCTCTGGATTTTGACGAATTTGAATATAATGAAAAGCTTTATTATCATTATCAATATCAAATTGGCTTAGAGCAAAATTTTGCATTTTCCAATCAAAATATTTTCGATCTGGCTTTTTGTCACTATCAATAATATTAGCCCTTCTTAGAAAATTATTGAGATCAATATCCTCATTAACATTAAATAATTTGTGTATAGTGTAATTATAAGAAAGATTTTTCTTCTTATTTACTTGTAATGGGGATCCATAAATAGATGAGTCTTTCTTAGTTTCATAATTAATAGATTTATATGATAAAAGACCATATCTATAGTATTTTTGAAAATTCTCTTGTTGATTTGGTACTGAATATACTTTACACAAATTTTGATTTGTGTAATGAAATAATAGGTCTTTTTTATCTGAACTCCATTTTTTAAAATCTTTATTTTCAGCCGTACAACGTTGATTGACTCTATTTCGCCATTTTTGTGGTATTAATCTAGACCATCTAATCGGAGATAAGTTGTATTGAGGGTGGCCTCTTAACCAGTTTTTCCATTGATCATAACTTCGAGGTTTCTTATGCCTTAATTCGGAATGGAATATTCCTTCTATTTCAAAAGAATCCTTTATTGCAGTCTTAAGAAAAAAAGATGTTCCATGATATTGAAGAGCAGATCTTAACTTAGACAAGTTAATAGCTTGGGGTTGTGATAATTTAAAAAATACATATCTTTGCGACAAGGAAGATAAGTCATAAAAGATATGTGAATTTTCCTTAGTAGTTCTAATAGTATAATTAGAACGTGCCTTTTTGATAGTCGAAACCGAAAAAAAGTTCATTTTTTTTTGATTTCTTTCATTATTAGAAATGTATTTCTCAATAATTTTTTCTGGTAAAGGTTGTGTATTGATTCTGGCAATATTAATGATACGTGGAAAGATATCTATGTATATTTTTTCAATAAAAATTTTGAGAAAATAATATAATTTTAAATAATGTAATTGACTGATTAATCGAGCGTTTCTTCGTTTTAATATTTGCCAAATCCTTTTTAGTGGTTGTGATTCTACATTAGAATTTGTACTACTATTTATTCCGGAAGTTTCTTTTTTTTTATCTTTTGTAAGTCTTTGTATTTTATTTTTGATTGTGCTTGTTCTATCAGTTAGATTCTTCATTTCTTGTTCAGTTAGATTCTTCATTTCTTGTTCAGTTAGATTCTTCATTTCTTGTTCAGTTAGATTCTTCATTTTGTGTTCTATCTGTAAAGAATTTGCCCGATTTATAGATTGAATTTGAGTAAACGATTCTTCAATTATCTGATTGTTGATTACAGAATCTTTTTTAGTTTCACTTGATTCATCTATTTTTTTCGATCTAACTAATGGAATTTGATTTCTCTCTGAGAATTCTGATATTACTTTTTTGAAAACTCCTAGAATTTTAAAATCTTTAAATTGAAAAGCCTTCTTTTTTTTCATTTGTTTTCCTAGTTTCTTAAAAATGGGTTTAAAAAAGGAAGTCATCAAAGAAGATCTTTTTCGGGGAGAACCGAAAGGATATTCAGTTTCCATTCCCAAAATGGTTAAAAAACCAAAATCATCTTCCACTTCCTTTTGTATATTTCGTTTTTTTTTCTTTTTGATTCGATTTCTGCGAGGAGCTTTTCGCTTAGATCTGTGCCAAGGTTTCAAGCGGAAAGGATATAAGATTTTTATGTCAAAACCTTCTGCCATCAAATGGGTCAAAACCTCTTGATCGTTTAGTCCAACACCAAGATGGGTGCATGGAAAAAGCCTTTCTCTATTCAATTCCTGAAAATCCTCAACCCACTCAGGAACTTGAAAAAATACTAAACGGCCAATATTTTTAGCTATTATGAGTAAAGGGAGACTTATATTTTTTCTAATAAACGATTGCATTAGTAATAAGGAACTTCGTATTCCCGAGCCATATGGCAGGTTTTCCCATACGCCCTCCATTTCTATCCGCATTAGTTCTTCCCTGTTTTTTTCCTGGGATGTGATCTTCGCTTTTTCCTCTCTTGTTTTTGTCTGTTTTTTTGTAGAATTTAAAATTTTGGATTTTGTTCTTTTACCCATCCAATTTATAAAAATAAATTTTATTGGATGAGTAAAAAAATAACCGAGGACACTTTTGATTTTGCCCCAAAAAAGCGGGGACTGCGGCTTTGGGTGAAGCAGTTTCAAAATAATAACTTTCCGCCTTTGAGCGCGTGTAGAACTCATGATTAGGTCTCGCTCAAAATCCGGCTCATTCACCATATCTAGGTAAACCGCGTAGTCTTGGCGCGCATAGGGATCAGCCAAATTTTTCGGTTCTTTAGATAGCACTATTTCTTTCATTGCTCTTGAGCAAAGATGAGGTTCTTTCGGCACTCTCCCATATGCGTAGTCGAGAAATTCTGCTTCCATTTCGCTGATTAATTTGGATGACCATCGAGGGACTTTTTTACCGATTTCTTTGATTCCAACCTTTTTACCGATTTCTTTGATTCCAATAGATTTTTTTCTTTTTTTATCATGTTTTTCTTCTGAAAATAAAGAAGGGACCTTCAAATTGAGACTCAATCCTGTTTTTCTAACAAATTTACGGATGAAAGTTAAAAAAATATTAATTTCTGTTGAAAATTCTTTTTTATAAAATGTATCCATTTTCTGTTCAAATTCTTTCTGTTTAAAGTCTTGGTAATCAGTGTAATCAGTACCAGAAAGAAGGATATCATGAATCTTATTTATTTTAACTGTCTTTCTAAAATTTGTTTTATTTCTGATTGAAGGTGAAAACCACTGTTGGGGTGTTCCACGATATGGTCCGTTCAAAAAAGGATCATACTCTTGAGACAAGTATAATTTTTGATTAGGCCGGTCTTTTTTTTGAGTCTTATCATTATCCTTAACCAATCTAGTTCTTTTTTCAAGTATATCCCGAGAAAGAAATCCCATGTCTAGAGCCTTAATTCTATTAAGTAATTCGTTTTTTATCTTGTTCTTTTTTTTGTTCTTTGTATAAACCCAATGATTATACAGTTCATCATAGGATAGTTTTTCGAGCGTGAACTTGTCTATTCTTCTTTGTATCATTTCAAAAAAAGTTGACAAACTGGGCGGATATGTAAAAGAGATTCTTTGTTTTCCATCACTTCGGCATGTATCAAAAAAATATTGTGACGTTTCGCTTTTTACAGCCCCTTTAAAATCCCTGTCATTGTTTTTTATGTAGCGTAATGGTCGATTCCAATCTTTATAATCAAAAAGAAGGATCACAGGAAGTTTTTCAACAAATTCAAACCAGAAGAGTTCCTGTTT